TACTCCTAATACGTGCAATTAGTCATTTTGCTAATCAATAAATGTTCAACTTCCTAACTTAACTATAAGTCAGAATAATCAGAATTCGTTATAATGGTGGTTATCCTTTTCTTTTTAGAAAAAAATAATAGAGATATTTTCCGCTGAAAAACGAAGGCTAAAACTTTAGTTTAGTGGAAAAAAAGCCCTTTATCGGATTTGAACCGATGACTTACGCCTTACCATGGCGTTACTCTACCACTGAGTTAAAAGGGCCATTTTATTCAATTCATGAATTAGCCATTTTTTTTTCATTATGAGTCTACTGCATATATGTATATATGTACTATATGTACATAATATATACGTATATGCATAGGAGTTCATTCAGGAACAATAAATTGGATTTACTCCAAAAGTAGATAAGATTATTATTTTGAATTTTTGAAAAAAAAATTCCAAAAAATCTTTCCTACTTTTATGTTATGATTTTTTGGATCTAGTCATACCATTAGACTATATTGACAATTCCAAAAAATTGCTCATACTATCATCATAGTATGATGATGGTCGGGCGTATATGCCCCTATCGTCTAGTGGTTCAGGACATCTCTCTTTCAAGGAGGCAGCGGGGATTCGACTTCCCCTGGGGGTAGGGTACTATGAAAGGAAGTTGATCATAGATTATCGATAAGCCTAGAACGAATTCTTCCTGGGTCGATGCCCGAGCGGTTAATGGGGACGGACTGTAAATTCGTTGGCAATATGTCTACGCTGGTTCAAATCCAGCTCGGCCCAATAATTCACCGCTCCATGAATATGATATAACCAATTTGTCTTCCATAAATGGAAATGCCTAATCCGTAGAAATAAAGAGAAAGGATCAATTTTTTTTTCTCTATCCCTATTTTTCTCTTTCTGATCTTTCTAAGGATCTAATTCATGATACTTTACTTAATTTCATGATACTTTACTTAATTAAGTAAAGTATCATGAAAAGCAAACAAAAAAGTTTAGTTCTTTTTTCTCATTGAAAGATTGATTATCCACTTTTGGCCGTAAAATAATTATTGGTTACTAGTAATCCGTGTCACTCTCACTATAGCCCATATTATATGTGGATATGATATCAGTATATCATTCCTGTCTTTCTTACAATACGACGACTAGGACTAGAATGTTCTTATGATTACATTAAGAATATGTAACATTAAGAATATGTATGCCATACACCTCGCTGGGATTGTAGTTCAATTGGTCAGAGCACCGCCCTGTCAAGGCGGAAGCTGCGGGTTCGAGCCCCGTCAGTCCCGAACTAGGATCCGGTGAATTTATCAATTCATCTCTCTCTTTTCACGGAAAAGGGGGACAGGAAGCAAGATCTAATCCCCAGTGGGGATCCTTATTTCTTTTGTTTTTTATTTCGCATTTATCATCACACAAATATGGATACGGGAATTTCAAATCTTTCCACTACTCCCGATTGATAAAGGAGAGACATATCATATGTACATTAGTACAATCGGTGGTATTACTATATTCAGTATTTTAAGAGATACCATCCTCGTCTTACTTTCTTTTTCGATTGTTCTTGATCAATGAAATGGAGTAGAGTGATCCTATTTTACCGGGAGTACATACAAAAATGGTATTCGTTTATTGTACGATGGACAATGAACTTAACATAATTACCTCGACAGAGTACTTTTCAGGTTAAACCACACCTTTTCTAGTTCTGACTTTGTTTGTGTATCCTCAATGACTAATTGTAAACAATCTATCTCATTCAAATTGCAGACATCGTTTTTGATGTATGCATTCCAGTACAAATAAATACAAGAAAGAGGATACTAATAAAATAAAAGAAAAGACCGAGCAAGGACCCTTTTCAGTAAATTTGTTGGAATATTTGATCTTTTTTATTTAATCCCTTTTTTTCCATCTCACCTCGTTTGGGTCTGTGTGTGACCCATAGAATACCGGTCATATAATACCTCATAATTGTAAGTATAATACACAGGAAGGAGAGTTGTATAAGATAAGGAAGACAGTAGGTTATGGAAAAGAAAAAGTGGAAGAGGATGAAAAATCCAATGGGATTCCTGATCCAATAAAAAATCCCATTTCGTAATTAGTATGGATAAAGGATCTTCCCATGTTATACTATTCAATTCTCGACGATGAATCGATTTGATAGATCAGATATTGTTATTCATAATATTGATCCTATTCAGTATCATCAGGATCAATTCACCCCAATGAATTTACAGGAGTTAAATTTCTCATCTCTATGGGATTACATCCCGAGTTATTGCGAAGAAAAAAAAAATAAATAATGAAATTATGGAAGTCAATATTCTCGCATTTATTGCTACTGCACTGTTCATTCTAGTTCCTACTGCTTTTTTACTTATTATCTACGTAAAAACAGTCAGTCAAAATGATTAATTTGAATCTGAATTATTAGTTCTTATCAATCCTTTTTTCAATGATTGAAGAAATGAAAGAAAGGGATTAAAAGAAAATTCCAAGTCTTAAATGAAATGATCTGGTTGGAATCATAAAATGTGGTAGAAAGGACTATATATAGTCCTTTCTACCACATTTTAGAGTATTTTATATTATATCTAATATTGTATACAATGATATTATCATATAAAGTTGTATTGTATACAGATATAGACTTTATCTAAATGGAGGGTTTATATAGATCAATTTACAATATGTATGTATATGATGTATTAGATGTACATCTAATCTAAATAGTAGACTAGTACATCGAAATAGCAGTCTAATTCTATTTCTTTTTTTCGCTGCATCCACTCGATTTCGATCAACCCAAAATAATCGAAGGCCAATTCTTCTAATTCCTAGGTTTCTTATAATTTTATATATAGGTTCCGGGATCCATCAAAAGAATCAATAGAGGAAGAATAGTATAGGAATATACTATAGCAAAAGAAAACAAAACCAAGGAATTTTTTGGATTTCCCATCCCAAGAAGTCATTGATTGAGCCATTAACAGATCATTTACGAAGTTCTATGGTAACTTCTTCAGATTTTGAAAGGAAGTAGATTAGTAAAGGGGACTCGGACCATTTTTCATGCTTAAACATGACATGAGATGAGTCAAAAAAGCATAAAAAAATCTCTAGGAGTCTAAAATGTTAAATGTATGATATGTGGTGGATCACTCAGCGGAAGAAAGATCTAATTTTATTATGTGTAGAACCTCTTTGGACAACCACTAGTCACTTCCAGTAGAAAGTAAGTATCGTCGTAATCTAATAGCAGAACGATTTGTTCTTAGAACAGTGAAAGTAAAGAAAGAGAGAAACAAATAAAGAAAAAACTAGGGATTGGTTTTTTCTCATTGTAATATCCATAATTCTGGTAAGAACAGGTTTATCTAAACAGAATATTTAGGAGGAATTCGGTTGGAAAAAATTTCCTATCATGCGTAGATTTGAGTTTTGAAATACAACTAAACTATAGTAATCATTCGTTGTTTGATCGAATGGTTATTATTCATTATTGTCTTTCCAGTATAATTTTGAAAGAAAAAGACAAGCTTTTAAAAAATAAAGCTTCGAAAAACGATCAATGCAAAACGATCAATTAAACAATTGATACAATTCGATTACCCAATCGATTACTCAATCGATTACTCAATCGATTACTCAATCGATTACTCAATCAATTATTAATATACCTAGAGTCCACTCCTTCCCCATACTACGAGTGAAAGGGAAAATGTAAAGACTACCATTAAAGCAGCCCAAGCGAGACTTACTATATCCATGTGAATTATATCTCCTATTTCTATGAAGGAATTATTCCATTATTGATCAATAATCATAGTAGAATCAATGGCGCAGAGTCAAAATAGGATTCTGACTTAAGGCTATTGATGAACCAATTCAATGAATCCACTCGTAACAGATTCTTTATAGGATTTCTGGTAGAATTGGGAAGTATTAAGTAAAAATACGATACACACACCTTTTCCTTGCAAATTGTAAAGGAATGCTCCTAATGGAACATGTGGGAATAGTAAGACCTATTGTTTGTTTTGTTACCTTTCTTTCATAAGCAAAAATAAAAAAAAAAATATACCATCAAGATAGATAACTATCTATTGGATACCTACATTTCCTATTTGATCTAAGCCTTACTGTCTTTCTTTCTGTGAAAGAATGGGTAGACATCACTACCATTATTACATACATTTTTTTTGTAATCCCCTTACACGACCAAAGAAATCTTTTTTTTTTTTTTTACTTTGACTTTTACTCTGTTATTCTATAAGATAAGAGCCGACCAACCATCCTGATTGAATGTTTGAGTACTCGGAGTCTCTCGTAAGTATGGATACAAAGTATCTTCAGTCCTTTCCACAACTCCTAAATTGATTTCCCATCAGCCTATCCAATCTAATTCCAGACAGAGTCAGTAGATCCTACGTTAGTGTAGGTAGTGTAAGATAATTAGGAAGTCTTGATAGTCTTTCGTATAATCTTTTCTTCAATCCTAGGAGCAAAAATGGAATGTCCTTTAGGAACCTTTGGATACCAAGATTTCTGACCTCTTACTTTCGTAGTTCTGGAATTAATAAGTAAGCCTTACCTCATCCCTATTGGTATATCTGTTTGGGCCGCTACCCAGAACCCAAACAGAGCCAGATTTTGAGAAAACAACTTACAGTCTTTTATAGAACTATGTATTCTATAAATCAAGTATCGACAAGCCCCGTCCTTTGCCTTTGCTTATGCAGGGCAAGAATTTGTCGAGTTCTATCAGTAGAATAAGAAATTCTAAGTATTTTGTTGATCAGGCGACACCCAGATTTGAACTGGGGATAAAGGATTTGCAGTCCCCTGCCTTACCGCTTGGCCATGCCGCCAAATCCGATCCAAAATCGATGAAAATATTATTCATCCACATTTTTTTACTAATTGTTTGTTTTTTCAGAGGGGGATTACTGAACCCTTTTTTTCTTTTTTATTTGTTTTTTGATCTT